CTCCAACCTTGGATCGTTGGTGAGGAACATTATGAAACTGCGCAAAGAGTTAAGCAAACTTTACAACGTTACAAAGAACTTCAGGACATTATAGCTATCCTTGGGTTGGATGAATTATCCGAAGAGGACCGTTTAACCGTAGCAAGAGCCCGCAAAATTGAGCGTTTCTTATCACAACCTTTTTTCGTAGCAGAAGTATTTACCGGTTCTCCGGGGAAATATGTTGGTCTAGCAGAAACAATTAGAGGCTTTAAATCGATTCTGTCCGGAGAATTAGATGGTCTTCCTGAACAGGCCTTTTATTTAGTAGGTAACATCGATGAAGTTACTGCGAAGGCTACAAACTTAGAAATGGAGAACAATTTGAAGAAATGACCTTAAATCTTTGTGTACTGACCCCTAATCGAATTGTTTGGGATTCAGAAGTGAAAGAAATAATTTTATCTACTAATAGTGGACAAATTGGCGTATTACCAAATCACGCGCCTATTGCCACAGCTGTAGATATAGGTATTTTGAGAATACGCTTTAATGACCAATGGTTAACGATGGCTCTGATGGGCGGTTTTGCTAGAATAGGTAATAATGAGATCACCGTTTTAGTAAATGATGCGGAAAAGAGTAGTGACATTGATCCCCAAGAAGCTCAGCAAACTCTTGAAATAGCGGAAGCCGGCTTGAGGAAAGCTGAAAGTAAGAGACAAACAATTGAGGCAAATCTAGCTCTCAGACGAGCTAGGACACGAGTAGAGGTTCTCAATGTGATTTCGTAACTAGTCGGTGCGCCTGAATCGAATAATCCTAATCAAAAGAATTTTTGTTTATACACATATGGATTCTTCCGATTGAATCCAATCAAATACAATCAAGTGGAATCGGATTCTGATGTAAGGAAAAAAGTTTTAGTTTCAATTCGAAAATCAAATCGAATAGGATAGAAAAGATACAAAATCAGGAAGTAGAAAAACTTATTAGATACCATTGACCATGGTATCTAATAAGTTCTACCTACTATTGGATTTGAACCAATGACTCCCGCCGTATGAAAGCAATACTCTAACCACTGAGTTAAGTAGGTCATTTATCATTAATTTATCATTATAAGGAGAAAAAAAGGACCCCTCCCATTGATGGATTATAAATGCAATAAGACTTCGAAGCAATACCAATCAAAAAGGTCAAAGAGATACGATGTTGGATCATGGAATATTCATCTTGACAAGAAATTATCTCCATAATATGATAAAATATGTATCACAAGCACAAGGGCTATAGCTCAGTTAGGTAGAGCACCTCGTTTACACGTGCGCCAATGTTTTTCAGAAGAGTCCATCATGCAATAAAAGAATTGATCTTTTTGAGAAATCAATGTCTGACTCCAGGATTTTTAGGGAACAAAACAAGAGAACAATAGCCTGACAAATGGTTCGGTTCGATTCAGGTTCCCATTTAGGAACCAAATGGAATCCATTATTGATTTGAGATATTGATAAGGTGAATACCTAGTCTATTCAATGCTAGGCATAATGAGTATAAGGACCTCAAAAATTCTCTTTTTGTCCTATGAACCTTAAGGCGTATGAAGTTTCATATTTGATTCTTTAATCAGGATGATAGAGACTCCATTTAACTTAGGTTAATCTAGGCCAGAAGCAAACCTACGTCAAGATAACCTTTCTTTGAAACACTTTGGTAGTGCTCCTATATCACAATCCAAATAATGAATCCGAGCACGTGGAGCCATTTCCTTATTTTTCTGTCAAGAAAAAAAAATATGGTAGACTAACTGATATTTCTAGCAGTTAATGAAAGAGCCCAATGCAAAAAAAAAAATGCATGTTGGGTCTTTGAAAGAGTTCGAATCATTTTGATAAGAATAAGTTCGATCTCTTTTACCGAGAAGGTCTACGGTTCGAGTCCGTATAGCCCTATAATAATCTAATAATATAATAATCAAAATTTAAATACAAAAAGTTCTATAGTTTTCATTTACTCAATTACTGTATTTTTTGTTGTTTGTAACCGGTCGCTCGTGGTTGCTTGGTTCATCGAAATAAAATCATTCCCATAAGCTTGCTTATGGGGGGCTCGTTCAGAGCAGAACATAAAACGGAAAACAAAAGCCCATTTCAATCGTTATTTTTTTTTTTTTTGAATCTCGGATAAAGAAACCCATTTTTTTTAGTAATTCATTTTTTTCGTATGTGAATTCCATATGATTTTGCCTCCAAAAATTCACCAAAAATGAGTGGGTATACCAAGGAAAAGAAGTCTCACTAACTCTTTGATTGTGGACAGTAAAGGAGGGAAAATCATGACATGAATCCGGTTAAAAATGAAAACTCCAACCTAACCCCACTCAAATCGAATAGTAAGTCACATGGATATAGGAACAGATTACTGTATTTGTCGACACGTCCGCGTTTGAAAAACGAAGATCTTTTCATAAACAGAAAACAAAATATATATAGAAAATAGAATCGAAAATCGATTGAATTTC